CGATAGAGTGAACTAAAAAGTTTTCCATCATGAGCTTTGTACCGCGCATACATCAATCATTTACTTAGACGAGTTCCAGAAAATCATATAATGTATGAGGAAATGAAGAAATGGAAAAAGATATGGGCAGGGATCCTATTTTATTTGTACTGGATCTGAGATGAATTTTATCTATTTTCATCTTTTAATTCCCCGAGACTCTACTTTTTTGTTTTGGGCGTTTCATTTCAACTAACTAATGTAACCTTTTGGAATATGTATGAAGTATTAATATTCTATTCATTTTGCATGAGAGGAGACACAATATGAACAAAAAAAAAAAAAAAAGAAAACATAATGAAATTTTTTATTAAAAAAAAAAAAACTATCTACCCATCTATCTAAAAAGTAGATGGGGTATATCGCGCGATAACTAAAGAAAGAAAATAACTTACGTATGTGTCATGATCTCGACTATTAATGAATATGTATATCGATCCATACTGGTTAATTTTTAGAATGGATACTCGTCCAAAAATTAATAATGTGCCAGGAACCAGATTTGAACTGGTGACACGAGGATTTTCAGTCCTCTGCTCTACCAGCTGAGCTATCCCGACCATTCCCCTTTCTAGCCCATCCTCTACTCATTTTAATAGAGAACTTGGGTCTATGTCAATTAAAAGGACGAAAAGTATTACAAAGTCTTATCTAGGGACCGTAGTAATTTCTTTGGGAAGGACTTTGTCTCTAAGTTTATTTAAGTTTTAGTACACGTAATGATATTAATTGTGAATCACTCAAATGATTCTTTCTTGCTCAAAGATATTCATCTGTACGTATATCACAAGACTTGTGATAAGGGAAAAGTATTTCCGTCCGAAGCCTTTTTATCCTTTTTGAAATTGAAAACAAAAAAATGAGGAAACACCTTCAAACCGTTAATAAAAAAAAGGATAACTAGTTAGGGAATAAAAAAAGCTTTTGGGGATAGAGGGACTTGAACCCTCACGATTTTTAAAGTCGACGGATTTTCCTCTTACTATAAATTTCTTTGTTGTCAGTATTGACATGTAGAACGGGACTCTATCTTCATTCTCGTCCGATTAATCAGTTCTTCAAAAGATCTATCAGACTATGGAGTAAATGAATATTTGATTCTTTTTTCAACTTGGAATCAATTCATAACCCAAAAATTCTTCCATTTTTTCGTATAAATTTTTTCATTTCATATTCTAAAATTTTTTTTTAGATAGAATTATCTATTTTAGAATATATATTTCATATTCATATTATATAAAATAGAATTCAGCTTATATAAAAAAAAAAATACGGATTACGGATTCGGGTTGTCATTAATCATTTGATATAGTTCACTACGTATATGCTTTACCCTTTTTTTGATTGGAGTTTTGATGGAAGAATTCTTATAACAACACAGCACAGTCAACCCCATTTGTTAGAACAGCTTCCTTTGAGTCTCTGCACCTTTCCTTTTTTTTTCTTGCTTTCTGATTTTTTACTTTTTTTTTTCAAAAAAAAAGGAGTTGGCTCAGGATTGCCCATTTTTATTAATTCCAGGGTTTCTCTGAATTTGAAAGTTTTCACTTAGTAGGTTTCCATACTAAGGCTCAAGCCAATTAAGTCCGTAGCGTCTACCGATTTCGCCATATCCCCCTTTACTTTGTTTTAAAATTCGGATCTCAGTGGAATGTCTTTCCTTTTTTTTTTATTCTTTTATGTCGGAATCGTTGAATTCATTAGATTTGATACGGATTACTATACCGATTACTATACCGAAAAGTGTTTTATCCTTTTTATTTTTTGTCTAACTTCTTTCATCTCTATCGAAAGCCTTTATTTATTTATTTGATTTTTGATTTGGCCTAATTAGAAATTATTCTATCATTTCTGTAGCTGCAATTCAATATGGATGGATATATACCATATATATCCTCTTATCATTTCATTTTTCCATGCAATTTTTTATACTCAAAGGTTCGATTCTTTGTTTTTCATCTTAGTCTCTGAATGAAAGCAGAAGAATATCTTATTATGTTATTATGATCTGGATTTCAACTTTCTCGATTCTAAATTCTTAGAATTCGCATTTTTTTTTTATTCTTATCCTTTCCTTTTTTAGGTTTTTATGAGGGCAGACCTATATACTATAACAAACATGAAAATCAATATCCATTTCTATTAATAATAGAATAATTTTCAATTTCGATTTGAAATGAATTTTCAAATTCATAGACCTGCTAAATAGAAATAGAATTTCATATAATTGATAAATTGAACGAAATAGAATTGAAATAGAATTGAATTGTTCTAGACAAAAATAAAAAATATATAGAAATGAAAGAAATAAAAAAAACGAAATTCAATATTTGATTTGAAATAAATATTTGAATAATATTATATTATAAAAGAAAAAAAATGAATAGTTAATAGCTAAGCCTAAACTAAGATATAGTTTATCGAATTCCTATAGTATGTAGAATTTCTGTGAGCCCGCTTAGCTCAGAGGTTAGAGCATCGCATTTGTAATGCGATGGTCATCGGTTCGATTCCGATAGCCGGCTTTTCCTCTATTTTTTTTTTTTTTTTTTGTTCGATTTATTTTACATGATGAATAATTTTTTGAAATCAAAGAACAAACAATAAGGTCCCCTTTCTTTCTTCATATGAAGAAAAGGGAAAAGAAAGAGTCTTTTTCCGGATTTGGTGTACCGCGATTTAACCCTTTCTTTTCCCTTTTATTTTACTTTAATATATTTCTATTTTAATATATTAAAATAGAAATAGAAGACTATAAAAATATAGTATAAAAAAAATGAATATAATACAAAATTTGATTTGTATACTATTTTGTATACTATATCATACAATCTAGAATACCTATTATACAATATAATATAATGTATATCATAAAAAAGGAATATATATAGATTTAATATGATATGACATATAGATACAATATAATATTGTATTAAACATAATATATAAAAAATAACATTAAATAGATAAATTCTATTGCTGTAATAATTACGGAACAGGGCAAGACATAAAAAATTATATCCTATGTAATATAACCCACGCCAAATACCGTACAGGATTTGCCTCCAAAAAGGGGGTTTTCCCTTATTTGTCATTGTGTCCTCCTTTGTTTTTAGGAAAAAGAAAGAGAATAGATTCTCCTGATATTGTTCTACTTACTATATATGATTATCATTTAGTTCAGTTTTAATTTACAATTATTTATTTTGTAAAATGAAATTTAAAAATAAATAAAGAAAACAGAAAGGAAGGAGTCTTTATGTCGCGTTACCGAGGGCCTCGTTTCAAAAAAATACGTCGTCTAGGAGCTTTGCCCGGATTAACTAAAAAAAGGCCTAGAGCCGGAACTGATCTTAGAAACCAATCGCGTTCCGGGCAAAGGTCTCAATATTGTATTCGTCTAGAAGAAAAACAAAAATTGCGTTTTCATTATGGTATTACAGAACGACAATTACTTAAATACGTACGTATCGCCAGAAAAGCCAAAGGGTCAACAGGTCAGGTTTTACTACAATTACTTGAAATGCGTTTGGATAACATCCTTTTTCGATTGGGTATGGCTCCGACTATTCCGGCAGCCCGCCAATTAGTTAACCATAGACATATTTTAGTTAATGGTCGTATAGTTGATATACCAAGTTATCGTTGCAAACCCCAAGATACTATTATGGCGAGGGATGAACAAAAATCCAGAACTCTAATTCAAAATTATCTTGATTCATCTCCTCGTGAGGAATTGCCCAAACATTTGACTCTTCACCCATTCCCATATAAAGGATTAGTCAATCAAATAATAGATAGTAAGTGGGTCGGTTTAAAAATAAATGAATTGCTAGTGGTAGAATATTATTCCCGTCAAACTTAACCCTAAAAAAAATACAAAGCAAAGAGTTCGGACAATTTGGCCCCTTTCTTTTGCCAAAGTAAATTTACTTAAGGTTTAAAGTCAGGGGTTTGATCTGTATTTTCTCCGACTCATATATATATCTTCCCCCGTCTCGAATTTTTCCTATTCATGTATCATAGATCGGTAGAAAGATTTTCATTCCTTGCTGCCCGTACTTTCCAGTATTTTACGTACCGCAGCAATAAAAAATCAAATAAAATATATATATTCAAATCAAAATAAAAGAAGGACCTAACTGTTATGTTCTACGAATGGCATTTCTTGTTGGTTGATTTGTTACAGTTAGGAATGTTGCCGAATTAGGCGAAAGTAAAGTGTGGAAAGAGAGGGATTCGAACCCCCGGTAAATTAAAATTTACTTAGCAGTTCCAATGCTATGCCTTGAACCGCTCAGCCATCTCTCCTACACAGAGAGTATGACTCAGAAACCGGAGAAATAGGGAATTGTATAACAAAAATTTATCATATTTAGATTATATATAATATGATAAATTTTTGTTTGGATCGAGATGGGATGCCTAGCCCAGCCCAAATAGACCGAATTAAATGACTGAATTTCACCTCACCCGATTAATAAATTTATAAATTTTATAAATAAGGGGGTTTATGTTTTTTAGACTATGTATGATTAAAGAATATTCTTCGCCCATGAATCTATTTGGATTTAGACTACAATTCCATACAGAAGTTTTAGTCGTTTTATTCGACCGCTAGAGAATCAACAATTCCGTAAGCTTGGGCTTCTGTTGCTGACATAAAAACATCTCTTTCCAGATCTTCGGATATAACCGAGAAGGATTTGCCCGTTCTTTGTGCCAAAACCTCTGTGATTTTTTTGCGCAAGATCACTACTTCTGCGGCTTGGT